TTTTCGTTTCACATTTATCATCAACCAAATGGGGGAATTTCCATTTCTTCGACTAGTACCGATTCGATTGATGGGAGAGAGGCATATGTGGATTAGTACAATTATTATATTATTAGCATCAGATTCAGGATTCCACGGGATACCGTACTGTACTGGGTCTGGCTTTTTCAATTACTCCCGATCTGTGAAATATGAAATAGAGTAGAGTATTGTATGTTTCCCGGGAGTACATACATAAATGGAATTTGTACAATATAAAATAAATTGAACATAGTTACTGTGTATAGAATAGTATAGAATACTTTTTTTTTAAGATTCAAATAAAAGTATATCCTTTTCGGGCCCTATTTTGTGTAACCTCAATTTCAAATTTTACTAATTTGAAATAATCTATCTCATTCAAATTTCGCATTGAGCTTTTGATATATGCGTCCCATTACTAATCCAATGAAAGAGGATATTCAAAAAATAAAGATCAAACAAGGATCACTTTTTTATTAGCGAGGTAATGAATTTTTTTTTTTTTTTTATATTTTATAAGGGTTTTTCCTTGAAAGAACAAACTTTTTAAATTTATATATAAATATATAAAAAAATAGTTAATTTGATGGAATATTCGATTTTTTTATACCGGAATTTGTACTCGTCTTTATCATACTTCTTTTGTTTTCCAAGAAGATTGGCTCATTAAAAAAAGGAGTTTATAACTTATTCCTTTTTTTTCATTGAGCTTCTATTGTTTGTTGGGGTTTGTTTAGAACCAATGGTAAGTGGAAAGGCGGTTAGATGATACTTCATCAGATGATTGTACAAAGAGGGCGGTAGGTTATAGAAAAGAAAGAATGGAAAAGAATGATAAATAAATAAAGGAATTATTGATTGTATCGGGAATCAAATTTTGAGTTCAGTATGGATAAAAGATCGTCCTATGTTATACTATTCAATTCTTGACGATGAATCTATTTGATAGCTCCGATATTGTTATTCATGATATTGATCCGATTCGATATCATCGAGATGTAATGCATCCCATTGAATTTACAGGCGAAAGATTTATTATCTCTATGGGATTAACTCCCGAGTTATTGCGAATTAAAGAAAAATTAAACAATGAGATTATGGAAGTAAATATTCTCGCATTTATTGCTACTGCACTGTTTATTCTAGTTCCTACTGCTTTTTTACTTATAATATACGTAAAAACAGTCAGCCAAGGTGATTAATTTGAATTAAACTTGATTTTTTATTTCTTATCAATAATTGCAGAGAAGAAAAGGATAAAAATTTCGCGTCTTAAATGAAATGGGCAGACTAGAATCAGTCGTATTCTATGAGATACGATAGTATGGTAGAAAGATTCAGATATTTCTTTCTACCATACTATCTAGTATTGTTATTGTAGTGTATAAAGTTGTATTGTAATGCGGGTTAATTTAATATAGATTAATATAGATCAATCTACAATAGTATCATCATATTCCTTTTCTATATATATAGAAATCGATTTAATTACGTATATAGTGATAATGTATATTATATAGTATCCCAATTCTATTTCTTTGCTTTATCTATTTGTATTTAATTTGTGTTGATTTCAATTAAATTAATTTGAAATAATCGAAAGCGACTTTTACGATTAGAATTCCTAGATTTCTGATTATTTTCAATATGAATCCCGATCGAAAGAATCAATGACTTCTTCGGATTTCGAAAAGGATTAGTAAAACCCGTCGACTTTTAACGTTTGAACCACGATATGAAATGGGTTCAATAAAACAAGCAAAACATAAATAAAATTTCTAAAATAGTAAAACTAAAACAAGCGGCGCAATATGTGACTCGCCCAAGACAATATTTTAGGATGTGCAGTATCTCGTTGGACAACTACTATGTTGTTTCCCAATGTGTATCCACGTAATGGAATAACCGAATTGTTTTCTCTTTGATCTTTGAACAGTAAAGAGGTAAACAAAATAAAAAAAAGTTCCGTTCTTCCTCATGGTCCATATCTAACTTTGGTAAGAGTCAGTTCATCGAAATAGAAAATTTATGAAGAATTCAGTTGGAATAAATTTCCTACCATTTGTATTCCTTTTACTTTTTTTACTTTCAAAATACGAACACGGAAATAATTGAAATATTTCTTTGATTGAAAGAGTATTCTTCATATATATTTATTATTCATAGAATACATTACTCAACTAAAATCCAAGAGAATTTCGAAATGAAGATATTTTTCATTTCTTTTCTATTTCAATTTAAAAATAAAATTTTAAATTGAAATAGTGAAATTTTAAATAAAAAAAACTTTGCCGAACGATCTATAAAAAAAGTGATACTGTTTAGTTCCTAAACTCAATTAGTAGTACTTCTAGAGTCCACTCCTTCCCCATACTACTAGTGAAAGGGAAAATGTAAAGACTACCATTAAAGCAGCCCAAGCGAGATTTACTATATCCATGTGAATTATGTCCTCTATCTCTATGAAGGAATTTTTCAA